CATACATAAGAGGGGAAGCGGGAAGAAATTCGTTGGATTAAAAATTCTGTTTTCAGTAAAGTAATCAAGCATATCATATTTCATTCTTAAAGTAGTATATATTAATAGAGCTCTTTAAAATATTATTAATAAATATTCTATGCGAAAATCTTCTATTTTCATAAGATCGATGGGAGTTGTATTCAAAAGATCCCATAATGTATATATATTGGATCTTTTGAGGCAATTCTAGATTCTGGGAGGCAATCCTAATTCGTCAATCAAAATCAAATGAAAGTCTTTTTTTTTCTTTTTTACTTTGTTTAGCTAATTTATCATGAAAGGTAAAAATCGGTAAACGAATCTTGTGTTGATTGTCGTCTAAATGGAGGTTTTCTTCTTCTGTATTTAAAAAGAGACTAAATAAATCAATCAACTTCCGAGAAGCTTCATGAAGTGCTTCTTTAGGAGTTAAACTTCCATTTGTCCATATTTCAAAAAAAAGTATCTCTTCTTTGTCAGTCCTATTCCCATTCCCATAAGAATAGATACTGTAATTGGCATTTCGAACAGGCATGAATACAGCATCTATAGGATAACTTCCATCTTGAAAGTTATTTGTTGGACTTTTTATCTGATAACCGCGACTCTTCTCAATTTCTAATTTCATACAGAAATTAATTGATTCCGTCAAGCTAGCTATATGTTGTGTATTGTCAACGATTTGCACATAAGGGGGCATGATGATATCATGAGCAGTTACATCTCTAGGACCTTTTACACAAATAAACGCGTCAGAAGTTCCATATAGATTGCTTTTCAATACAATTTCTTTCAAATTCATGAAAATTTCATTGACGGATTCTTGAATACCTACTATGGTAGAATATTCGTGTGTTACTTTCTCAAATTTTGCGTGTGTGATACACGTTCCTTCTATTTCTCCAAGCAAAGCTCTTCGCATCGCAATGCCTATGGTTTCGGCTTCACCTTTCCTAAGTGGAAACAAGATAAAGCGCCCATAATAAAGACGCTTACTGTCGACCCTCGATTCAACACACTTCCACTGTAATCTCCGAAGAAATCCTCTTCTGTTTTCTCGACTCATAGTATATAGTAGTTGATTAGTTTATTGAATTGTTTTTTTCTCTTCTTTAATTGGATTATTGAAACGTTTCTTTCTGTTTAAATTTCTGCAATCTTTATTTTTACACACGTCTTTTTTTAGGAGGTCTACAGCCATTATGTGGCATAGGGGTTACATCCCGTATATAGGTTAATCGTATACCGCTTTTATAAATAGTTCGTAATGCTGCGTCTCTTCCGCGACCGGGCCCTTTTATCATGACTTTTGCGCATTTCAGACCTTGATGATCCACTACTGTACGAATAGCATTTCCTACAGTGGTTTGCGCAGCAAAAGGGGTCCCTCTTCTTCTACCCCTAAATCCACAAGTACCGGCAGAGGCCCAAGAAACCACTTGACCTCTTACATCTGTAACAGTCACAATGGTATTATGGAAACTTGCTTGAATATGAATAATTCCTTTTGATAGTTTACGTGTATTCTTACGTGAACTAATACGTCGATTCGTACGGAAATCAATTCTACGTATAGTTTTTGGCATGTTTTATCATCTCATAAATATTAAGTTATATATGGATATATCCATTTCCTGTCAAACTGGATCCCTTTTTTATTTGTACATTGGATTGGGTCTTTTAAAGAGTCTCTTTTATATTATCCCTGTCTTTGTTTATGCCTGGGGTTGGAACAAATTAGTCTAATTCGCCCCCGCCTACGAATTAGGCGGCATTTTTCACAAATTTTACGAACAGAAGCTCTTATTTTCATATTTGCCATCCCTTACTGTAATTTTGAATATATTTCTTGGAAGAAAAAAAGTTTAGTGAAATTTAGAATTGTATTCCTACCAAAGTAATGTTAGGATTGAAAAACCGCCTAATTCTCCGAAGACTTGTCGGGATTCTCCGAAGCCTTGTTTAGATTCTCCGAAGACTTGTCGGGATTCTCCGAAGCCTTGTTGAGATTCTCCGAAGACTTCTTCGAAGGCTTCTTGAGGGGGAGTCGATAAATTATACGTCCTCGTGTGGGATCATATTGACTTACTTCAATTTGGACTCTATCTCCTGGTAATATCCGTATAAAACGACGTCGGATCTTTCCTGAAATATAACCTAGAATAATATCTGTATTATGGTTATCTGCTTTATCGTCGTTATCTAAAAGAACCCGGAACCTACCATCGGGAAATGATTCGGTAATTAAACCTTCATAAATCCTTTTTTCCTCTTTTTTAGTCATTTTTTGAAAAATCCTCCTGTAATTCAAAAAATTGATTAATCTCCTCTTCTTCTTTTATTTTTTGAAAAAAAAAAGAAGTTTCTGATCGAATTTCGGATATAAGAAATATTACCATATATAACATAGAATTTCCCCCCCAATTCCTTCTAGTCGAGCCTCTCGATCTGTCATTATACCTTGAGAAGTAGAAAGAAT